CCGCGTCTCCCTGACCAAATCCCCCCACATTAGGATTACTTGTTAATGGTTGATCAAGTTTGATGGATTCGCCTTCTGAAACAAGAAGTTCTGGTCCTGGGGGGATACTATCAATCACTTGACGCCCCTCTGGCGCATCTGTTATAGTTATTTCATACCCCCCTTTTTCTTTTCGTATTATTTTGCTTACTATACCCGCTGCTGTAGCATTATAAACCGTATTGTTACTCTTGCTCCCGTCGGGATAAATCTGACCCCTTCCCCTGTTCCCGCCTACGTATATGGGATATTTTAAGAAGTACGCATCCTTCTTAGCAGCAGGGTCCGGAGAAAGAATAGGAAAGGTGATTTCACTATATTTTTGACCAGGAACAGGACCTATCACAAGAATATTCTTTTTAGCGGGGCGATAACTCTGAAAAGAGAGATTACCTATCTTTTCTTTCATCTCTGGCGAAATACGATCAGGAGGGGCTAATTCAAACCCCTCGGGTAAAATAAGCACGGCCCCCACATTCAAAGCTCCCTTTTTACCATTAGCAAGAACTTGTTTTAGTTGCATATCATAAGGAATTCGAACAACTGCTTCAAATACAGTATCTGGAAGTACCGCTTGTGGAACCTCAATACCCACGGGCTTATTAGCTAAATGACAATTCGCGCATACAATACGACCAGTTGCTTCGCGCGGATTTTCATAACCCTGCTGTGCAAAAATGGGATATGCATTTGAAATGTATGCCCCAGTTATTATATATATCATGAGCGATACGGAAATGGAGCGAGTAATCTCTTCCTTTATCCAAGAGAGGGTCTTTCTAGTTTGCATGGTCCAGTCGTTGATCCAGAAAATTTATACAATAAAATTAGGTAGGTCGCTAGGATAGTTCCCTATCCACGATGCTGCTAGTTACTGAAAAATTTTTACTAAAATATAGGAGGAATCCGAATCTATTGGATGTATAGAAAAAATAAGTATATAAAAAAAAATAAGATTTTGAATGTTTTATTTTACTTATGGACAAAATAACAAAATTCTAATTGGATCGGTGGATCATTTTTCAGTCATTCATTGAATGATAAATCACTACAAGTGACGGAGATACACGATTTAAATAACGGAAGATCCAATATTTAAAAATTGTATCGAAAATGACTGGAAAGGTGGAAACAAGTCCAGATATAATTTGATCATTATGAGCAAATCCAAAATCCTTGTAGAAAGAGCTAATCATTAGTTCCCAACCGTGGGGTGAATGGAATCCTATACATAAGTCGGTTAATAAAAGAATAGAAAGGGCTTTTATCGTGTCGCTTAAGTTATATATGAATTCTTGAATCCAAGAATTAAGAATAATAAGTTCTTCATTAACTAAAAAAGAATAACCACTTAGAATAACGAAACAGATTATATTTGTCGAGAAGTGCAAAATCGTATAGATACGATCTGCGTTGTGCATCTTGATCAATTGGATCGTTTCTTTGTGGATTCCGATACGAAACTTTTGTAGATGTGTTTCGGGGTATTCCTTTATCATTTCGTCCAACAGGAAGAGTTCCTCAAATTCTATTAATTTTTCTAGAATACTCTTTTCTTGAATATCATTTAAAAAAGTTTCGGATTTACTAGTATTCCACCAATTAATAATCCAAGATCCCATACTTTTATTAAATGAAAAAGAGACCCACCAGGGCAAAAATACTATAGACGTAAGATATAGAAGGGGAATGAATGCTTTTTTTTCCATTTTTGCGTCTGTGAATTTTTAATGAATCCGCTTCATTCGTCAACTCTATACGATCTAATATTTCTATCAAGCATAAGTTCTATTCTAATATTAGAATTTAGAATAGAAAGCTTCGAACTCCCGAATCTATTCCCTCGTTTTTATTTGTGAGTCAGTGGTTAGTCCTTGAATTTTGTGAATTTACATACGCATAAAAAAAAGTTTGCGGACAAAATTTCAAATTTTTCCGTTTTCCGTATATAGTATATATAATCTACGTCTTCTTTGGTTCATCAGTATTATGAAGAAATTTCAGTTAAGTTATGTTATAGAAAAAAAAAAGGAAAAAAAAAAAAGAGGATTTTTTGGTTTTTTACCTCCTGCTAAGAAAAGTGCTTCGTTTATTTCAAAATACTTCAATTGGTACACGCAAAAAATAGGCCAATTCCGCTGCTTTTTGCTCAATTTCTCGTGGAGTCAAATTCTCATCAGTACGAGTCAAAGGAATGGCCCCCTGGCCTCTGATTTCCATATAAAGGACACGCCGAGCATTAAAACCCTCTTTAACTTCTATTCTGATAGACTGAATATCTTTCATAAAGAATCGGAGTAAGATGCGACGATTTTTTCCTGGGAATCCCCAACGAAAAATACACACTATTCCTTCTTTTCTATCGAATCGATCATAACCACTACCTACATTCCACGAAATTGTGCACCACAAATAAGAGCTAATAAACAGACCGGCGAGCCCATAGAACGACATCACGATACCTTGTGGAAAAAAAATGATTTCCTGAGACGGGAATAAAGATATCAAATTTCTGTCAAGATAACTGGAAATTCCAATCAATAAAAACCCCAATGAACCTAAAAAAAGTATAATGGCCCAGCAGAAATTACTTATTTTTCGAGACCCCGCTATAAGTTCTATCCATATATGTTCTGATCGCCAACTCATACTAGATCTAGTTACATTTTATTGGAAGTGGGAGACCGGCCAAAATGAATTTTACTTTACATTTTTTTGTTTCCGAAGGAACTTTCATCAACTTGCACTATTCTGATGTGAATCTTTCGAAGCAATTGGTTAGATCTAAAAGTAAAATAATAGGAGCCCTCTCATATGATCCCCTATCTACACATATATAGCTACATGGGCTTTACATTTATTTCAGGCATTCGCCCCAATCGCGACTTATTTTCAATATTTTCAAATAGCTCGTTTACTCATATATCAGATTTACGTTTACGCCTGCCCTTTCTTTTCTGTTTGAAAGAAGCCACAAGTTATACCATATTATACTGAATAGATATCTGTGTTATAATCCAAGTCTAAGTCTTGAAAAAAAAAAATATATGAAATTTGCCCCCATCAGATCTAAAAAATCTTGTTTTTTTGAACATGAAGAGATAAAGAAGCCATTGCAATTGCCGGAAATACTAAGCCCACTAAAGGCACAAAAATAGAGGGTAAGTTGTTGAGAATTGTCATAGAATGGGCACCTCGATTTAATATTTGTACCTGTTATTTATTGTTATATTTATTTTTTTTACCTATTATCGCTATATTATATTGTTAGAAAGATATCTTAAATAGAAAGATCTCTTAAAATTATTAGAATTCCTATAATAATTATACTAAGTATATCTAACTGAGTATATATAATAAAGTGCAAGGAATATAGAACTAACTAAATGGACTTATTCATTTTTATACATCAAATACATGTATGATAATTCACTTGTTTGTTATTTTTCTATTATTTTTTTTTCTTGTCTTATAATTTGAATTTCATAATTATAATTTGAATTTAATAAAGAGTTTCTTCACCTTATAAATTCTTCCAAAATTCGTTATAATATAATACGAAAGGAAGAAAAGAACATGAAATTCGTTTTATTTATTATTTACTACCCTACCTCGCGAAAAAAGAATTCGCTCTTTTATCTTGTTCATAGAGGTTTCCTAATTAGGAATCAGGGATATCGGTAAAAAAAAAATTATCTGTATGATTCTTTCCATAATTCTCTCTTATGTCACCAAAACAAATCCATTCTTCGGATTTTTCCTTTGATTCCGATAAATAAATACTTAATAAATACTTATTCTAAATAGTTATTCGCCAGAAAGAAAATAATTTAAAGAATTCAATTTAATTAACTATTAACTTAAAGTTCTACTAAAGTTATGATTCAAAGGAAAGAAAGCGTGGAGCTGAAATAATTCACTCAGAACGCCCTTTAACAGATTACGTGGTACGATTGGATCAAATAAGCCCTTATGGAATAAAAATTCAGCCGCTTGTGAACCTTCTGGTACTGTCTTATTCAATGTTTGTTCAATTACTCTTTTACCTGCAAATGCAATGTAGGCGTTGGGTTCAGCAATAATGATATCCCCCAACATACCAAAACTAGCTGTCACCCCACCAGTCGTAGGAGATGTAAGGATTGATACATAAACTAACTTTTTATTCGATTGATAATCATATAAAGCAGCAGAAATTTTAGCCATTTGCATCAAGCTCAAACTTCCTTCTTGCATGCGTGCTCCTCCGGAAGCACACACTAGAATAAGAGGTAAAAATTGATTAGTAGCATACTCGATTAAACGAGTAATTTTCTCGCCTACTACCGATCCCATACTACCCCCCATAAACTGAAAATCCATAACCCCAATTGCTACGGGAATGCCGTTTAGTTGACCTATGCCGGTTTGAATGGCCTCGGTTAATCCTGTCTTTTTTTGATAAGAATCAATACGATCTTTATAAGGTTCCTCCTCTGAATGAAAGTCAATGGGATCCAGGGAGAACATGTCCTCATCCATAGGATCCCAAGTCCCTGGATCAATCGAAAGTTCAATTCTATCTGAACTACTCATTTTCAAATGATATCCACATTGTTCACAAATATTCATTTTTGATTTAAAAAATTTCTTATAATTTAATCCATAACAAATTTCACATTGAACCCACAAATGCTTGTATTTTTGAGTTACACCGAGATCATTAGAATTTTCTCTTAGAGCGAAATCGCTGCCGTTCGTGCTAGTTCTTAGCTTGGAATTCCAGTTTTCACTACTATTTCTACTTTCACCCAAAATGTAAGTAGAAATGTAACTTTCGCTGTAATTTTCACTACCACTTAAAATAGAACTCGCAATCCCGATTTGAGAACGAAGATAACTGTCAATGCAACTATTGATGTAATTATTCCAACTATATTTATTATCATACATAGAATAATCATAGTGGGAATCGTCACTCC